CCTTTTTTCGGAAGAAAAGGAGGATCCGGACAAAATCGATGAAACGGAAGAGATCCGAGTGAATGGAAAGGAAAAAACAAAGGATGAATTCTACTTTAAAGAGACACGCTCTAAAAATAGACCCTTTTATGAAACTTATTATCTGGATGGGAATCAAGAACAAGAAAATTCGAAGTTAGAAATATTTAAAGAAAAAAAAGATCTCTTCCGGTTTGAAAAACCGGTTGTAACTATTCTTTTCGACCCTAAACGATGGAATCGTCCGCTACGATATATAAAAAACAATCGATTTGAAAATGCCGTAAGAACTGAAATGTCACAATATTTTTTTTATACATGTCAAAGTGATGGCAAAGAAAGAATAGTTTTTACGTACCCTCCCAGTTTGGCAACTTTTTTGGAAATGATGCAAAGAAAGACGTCCCTGTTCCCAAAGGAAAAAGTCCCCTCTAATGAATCTAATGAATTTTATAATCCGTGGAGTTATATCAATGAACATAAAAAAAAAACTATAAGCAAAATTTTTATAAATAGAGTAAAAGCTCTCGACAAAAATCTATCTAAAACTCTCGCTAAGGAATCCGTTGTTCTGAATGTACTCGAAAAAAGAACTCGGTTGTGTAATGATAAAACTAAAAAAGAATATTTACCAAAAATATATGATCCTTTCTTAAATGGACCCGATCGCGGACGAATCAAAAAATTGTTTTCACTCTCAATTAAAAATGAAATTTATATAAAAAATTATATAGAAAAGTTTTGTATAAATAAGATTCAGAGTATACTTCTTATTATTAATCGCCTAGAATTTGAACAGAAACTAAATCCATTTGATAGAAAAACATGCGCAAAGCAAATTTATTATTTATTGAACTTAATCAATGAACTTGCTGTAAAATCAACATCAAGTTTAAATTTTAAAATACCTTTTTTAGTTCCTGAACACGAACAAGTAAGAATTGATTCAGAAGATAGAATCAAAATTTTAAAAATTTTATTTGATGCAGATAGAACTCTTCACAACGAGAAAACTAAAAAAAAAAAATCTATTGCACTAAAAGAAATCCATAAAAAAGTCCCTCGGTGGTCATACAAATTAATTAACGATTTGGAACAACAGGAGGGAGAAACCGAGGAAAGTGTGGTAGAGGATCATGAGATTCGCTCAAGAAAAGCCAAGCGTGTAGTTATTTTTACTGATAACCAACAGAATACTGATACTGATACTTATAATAATACGCAAGAAACAAATAATACTGATCAAACAGACGAAGTAGCTTTGATACGTTATTCACAACAATCAGATTTTCGTCGAGACATAATCAAAGGCTCCGTGCGTGCTCAAAGACGTAAAATCGTTACTTGGAAATTCTTTGAGGCAGATGTACATTCCCCCCTTTTTTTGGACCGAATAGACAAATCCCCCTTTTTTTCTTTTGATATTTCCGAACGTATAAACCTAATTTTGAGAAATTTTATGTGGACAAACGCAGAACTCAAAATTTCGGATTTGAAAGAGAAAACCACAGAAGAAAGTGAGAAAAAAAAAGAAGAGGATAAAAAAGAAGAAGACAAAAGAAAGGAAAAAGTACGTATAGAAATAGCGGAAGCCTGGGATAGTATTTTACTTGCTCAAGTAATAAGAGGTTTTTTGTTAGTAATCCAATCGATTCTTAGAAAATATATTATATTGCCCTCATTGATAATAGTTAAAAATATCGCCCGTATGCTATTATTTCAATTTCCCGAATGGTCCGAGGATTTAAAGGATTGGAATAGAGAAATGCATGTTAAATGCACTTATAATGGCGTTCAATTATCAGAAAAAGAATTTCCAAAAAACTGGTTAACAGACGGTATTCAGATTAAGATTCTATTTCCTTTTCGTCTGAAACCTTGGCACAGATCTAACCTACGAGCCCCTTATAACGATCCAATGAAAAAGAAAGATTCAAAAAATGATTTTTGTTTTTTAACAATTTTTGGAATGGAAGCTGAATTCCCTTTTGATTCTCCCAGAAAACAACTTTCATTTTTTGAACCTATTTTTAAAGAACTCAAAATAAAAATTATAAAATTGAAAAAGAAATGCTTTCTAATTCTAAGAATTTTAAAAGAAAAAACAAAATTGTTTCTAAATGTTTCAAAAGAAACAAAAAAATGGGTCATTAAAAGCATTCAGTTTTTAAAAAAAATAAAAAAAGAATTTTCAAAAATAAACCCAATTATCCTGTTTGGATTGAGAAAAAGAAACGTATATGAATTTGAATTGAGTAAAACTAAAAAGGATTCGATAATCAGTAATTTGATGATTCATGAATCGTCCATTCAAACTATACCTCGGGATTGGACAAATTATTCATTGACAGAAAAAAAAATGCAGGATCTAACTGATAGAACAAACACAATCATAAATCAAATAGAAAAAGTAAAAAATGAAAAAAAGGGGGGATTTCTAATTCCAGATCGAAATATTAGTTCTAACAAAATAAGTGCTGATGATAAAAGGTTGGAATCACAAAAAAATATTTGGCAGATATTAAAAAGAAAAAATGTTCGATTAATCCGCAAATTTCATTATTTTTTAAAAATTTTCATTGAAAGGATATACATAGATATCTTTCTGTGGATCATTAATATTCCTAGGATCAATACACAACCATTTCTTGACTCAATAAAAAAAATTATTAATAAATACATTACCGATAATGAAACAAATCAAGAAAAAATTGATAAAACAAATCAAAGTTTAATTAATTTTATTTCGACTCTAAAAAAGGCACTTTATAATACTAATATTAGTAATAATAATTCAAATAATTTTTGTGACTTATCCTACTTTTCACAAGCCTATGTATTTTACAAACTCTCACAAACCCAATTTATTAATTTCTATTTATCTAAGTTAAAATCTGTCTTTCAATATAATGGAGCAGCCCTTTTTATTAAAAATGAAATAAAGGATTCTTTTGTTGGAACACAAGAATTGTTTCATTCTCAATTAAAACATAAGAATCGTCAGAAGTCTGGAATGAATCAATGGACAAATTGGTTAAGGAATCATTATCAATATGATATATCTCAGATTAGATGGTCTAGACTAGTAACACAAAAATGGCGAAATAGATTCAATCAATACTGTATGAATCAAAATAAGGATTTATGCAATTCATCTAAAAAAATGAAATACGAAAAACAAAATAATTTTGAAAAGGCTTCATTACTGAATCAAAAGGAGAGTTTTAAAAAACAATATAGATATGATCGGTTAGCATATAAATCTATTAATTCTGAAGATACGAAGTACTCTTCAATTTATGAATCGCCATTTCACGTAAAAAATAACCAAGAAGTTTTTTCGAATTCCAACACACATAAACGAAAATTATTTAATATGATGGAAGGTATTACTATTATCCCTATCAATAATGATCTAGTACAAGATGATATTAGAGATATGGAGAAAAATATGGATAGAAAATATTTTGATTGGAGAATTCTCTATTTTTGTCTTAGAAAGAAAGTCGATATCGAAGCCTGGATCAATATCGATACTGACAGTAATAAAAAATTTACTAAGGCTAAGCTTAATAATTATCAAATAATTGATAAAATAAAAAAGAAAGATCTTTTTTATTTTTACCTCACGATTCATCAAGATCAAGAAATCAACCTATCCAATCAAAAAAGGTTTTTGGATTGGATGGGAATGAATGAAGAAATATTTAATAGTCCCATATCAAATCTTGAACATTGGTTCTTCCCAGAATTTTTGATACTTTATAATTTGTATAAAACTAAACCGTGGGTTATACCAATAAAATTACTTCTTTTAGATTCTAATAAAAATGAAAACGCTACTGATATTGAAAACAAAAGCATCGCTGTAAATAAAAAAAGAGATCCTTTTATATCCTCCAATGAAAAAAAATCTCTTGAATTAAAAAAACAAAATAAAGGTCAAAAAGAATCCGCGGACCAAGCAAACCTTGAATCCGCTCTTTCAAACCAAGAAAAAGATGTTGAAGAAGATTATATGGGCTCAGACATGAAAAAACATAAAAATAAAAAGCAATACAAGAACAATACAAAAGCAGAGTTTTTTTTCTTGCTAAAAAGGTATTTGCATTTTCAATTGCGATGGGATGATATTTTAAATAAAAAAATAATCAATAACATCAAAGTATATTGTCTCCTGCTTCGACTGATAAATCCAAGAGAAATAACTATATCCTCTATTCAAAGGGGAGAAATGAGTCTGGATATTCTGATGATTCAGAAAAATTTAACTCTTACAGAATTGATCAAAAGAGGAATTTTTATTATTGAACCGATTCGTCTATCTATAAAAAATGATGGACAATTTATTATGTATCAAACCGTTGGTATTTCATTGGTTCATCAAAGTAAACACCAAATTAATCAAAAATACCGAGAAAAAAACCATGTTGATAAGAATTATGATTATGATAAAATCATTACCAAATATCAAAAGATGACTGGAAATAGAGATAAAAAAAATTATGATTTGTTTGTTCCTGAAAATCTTTTATCACCCAGACTTCGGAGAGAATTTAGAATTCTAATTTGTTTCAATTCTAGGAATAGAAATGATATGCATAAAAATTCAACATTGGGGAATGGGAATAAGGTAAACAGCCAGGGTTTGGATAAAAGCAAAGGATTAAAAAAAAAACTTATTAAATTAAAGTTATTTCTTTGGCCCAATTATCGATTAGAAGATTTAGCTTGTATGAATCGGTATTGGTTTGATACCAATAACGGCAGTCGTTTCGGTATGTTAAGGATACATATGTATCCGCGATTTTAAATTTATTACTAGTCCTTGCTATATTTCCCATCCCATATCACAGCGGGTCTATGACGACAAAGAGGTGCACACCTCCATTGTCTTACATTCCATTCTGATACATGTAATTCAATGCCCTATCAATTCGATCTAGAAATGAATCTTATGATTGTAAGACTAAGTTTTTGTCTTTGGGGAGTGCAGAAAACAACCACCCTTTTGTATACCTTTTCAAATCTAATTTTAAACTGAAAATAGGATTGATTCAATTTGATTTTAAAAAATCCAAAATTTATAAAGAAATTTAAAATTATTGTCTATACCAAACTAAAACGAGTGACATTATTATTACTGATCAATAAATATATCTATCAACAAAAATATCTTAAAAAAAATAGGGGTTTTCATTTTATGGTAAAAAATTCATTCATCTCAGTTATTTCACAAGAAGAAAAAGAAGAAAACAGGGGATCTGTTGAATTTCAAATATTTAGTTTCACCAATAGGATACGAAAACTTACTTCACATTTACAATTACACAAAAAAGACTATTTATCTCAGAGAGGTCTACGTAAAATTCTGGGAAAACGCCAACGACTGCTATCTTATTTGTCAAAGAAAAATAAAATGGGTTATAAAGAATTAATTAATCGGTTGGATATTCGGGAATTAAAAACTCGTTAATTTGAAGAGGCATTTTGAATTATTTGATTTATTAGATCTTGAATTTTAATGAACTTTTTTTCATTTTCAGAAATTCATGAAAGAATGAATTAAGGAAAAACCTATGAATATACCAGCTACAAGAAAAGACCTCATGGTAGTCAATATGGGTCCCCACCATCCATCAATGCATGGTGTTCTTCGACTTATCATTACTCTAGATGGTGAAGATGTTATTGACTGTGAACCAATATTGGGTTATTTACACCGAGGGATGGAAAAAATTGCGGAAAACCGAACAATTATACAATATTTGCCTTATGTAACACGTTGGGATTATTTAGCTACTATGTTCACAGAAGCAATAACGGTAAATGGACCGGAACAGCTGGGAAATATTCAAGTACCTAAAAGAGCCAGCTATATCAGAATAATTATGTTGGAGTTGAGTCGTATAGCTTCTCATCTGTTATGGCTCGGTCCTTTTATGGCGGATATTGGTGCACAGACTCCTTTTTTTTATATTTTCAGAGAAAGAGAATTAGTATATGATCTATTCGAAGCTGCCACCGGTATGAGAATGATGCATAATTATTTTCGGATCGGGGGAGTAGCGGCTGATCTACCTCATGGCTGGATAGATAAATGTTTGGATTTTTGCAATTTTTTTTTAACAAGGGTTGCTGAATATCAACAACTTATTACACGCAATCCCATTTTTTTAGAACGAGTCGAGGGGGTAGGCATTATTGGTCGAGAGGAAGTAATAAATTGGGGTTTATCGGGACCAATGCTGCGAGCGTCCGGAATACAATGGGATCTTCGTAAAGTTGATCAGTATGAGTGTTACGACGAATTTGATTGGGAAGTACAGTGGCAAAAAGAAGGAGATTCATTGGCTCGTTATCTAGTCCGAATTGGTGAAATGATAGAATCCATAAAAATTATTCAACAGGCTCTCGAAGGAATTCCGGGGGGACCGTATGAGAATTTAGAAATCCGATACTTTGATAGAGAAGGGAATCCAGAATGGAATGATTTTGAATATCGTTTTATTAGTAAAAAACCTTCTCCTACATTTGAATTGCCGAAACAAGAACTTTATGTGAGAGTCGAAGCCCCAAAAGGAGAATTGGGGATTTTTATGATAGGGGATCGGAGTGGTTTTCCTTGGAGATGGAAAATTCGACCGCCGGGTTTTATCAATTTGCAAATTCTTCCTCAGTTAGTTAAAAGAATGAAATTGGCTGATATTATGACAATACTAGGTAGTATAGATATCATTATGGGAGAAGTTGATCGTTGAAATGATAATTGATACACCAGAAGTACAAGATATCGATTCTTTTTATAGATTGGAATTTTTAAAAGAGATCTATGGAATTATATGGTTATTTATTCCTATTTTGACTCTTGTATTGGGAATCACAATAGGCGTACTGGTAATTGTATGGTTAGAAAGAGAAATATCCGCGGGAATACAACAACGTATTGGACCTGAATACGCCGGCCCTTTGGGAGTTCTTCAAGCTCTAGCAGATGGGACAAAACTTCTTTTCAAAGAAAATCTTTTTCCATCTAGAGGGGATACTCGTTTATTCAGTATCGGTCCATCCATAGCAGTTATATCCATTTTAGTAAGCTATTTAGTAGTTCCGTTTGGTTATCGCCTTGTTTTAGCGGATCTCAATATTGGTGTTTTTTTATGGATTGCCATTTCAAGTATTGCTCCCATTGGACTTCTTATGTCAGGATACGGGTCAAATAATAAATATTCCTTTTTAGGTGGTCTACGAGCTGCTGCTCAATCGATTAGTTATGAAATACCATTAACTTTATGTGTGTTATCCATATCTCTACGTGTGATTCGTTGATATATAGACATAAACTTTTCTTTATTCTTTCTTTCTAGGAAAGTGGTGGAATGAATTGAGTAGAGTAGATATCTTCCTTTTTTTTTTTATTAATTATTTGGATTTCGGATTGAAGAATTAAATCAAATAGTTATATGAGTGAAAGAAAACAGCTTATATATAATATATAAATAAGTATAAATAAGATAATTTAGAATATATAAATTCGCAGTAAAAATATTGAGTCTCATTTTCCATGTATAAGAGTTAAAGAGTTAAGCGGAAATAAACATAAGAAACCGTTTACCCCAAGATTGGTTGATTAGTCATCCTGACTTGAAGCGGGCTCAAAAGATCCACCGTATTGAGTTTTAACTATTATTTGTATATATTACCATACACGTATTATCATAACGGGGGGTTGAACAAAAACGAGTGGATGGTTAGAAACACCAAGATATGAAACGGATTTGTAATGGAAATGGATATTATGAAAATAATCCAAAAGAACATTTTGACATAATATACAAACAAAGAATACTAATTGGGGCTTAAAGTTGGTAGAAATTATTAGGCAGTACTCCCCAAGGCACGATTCCAATCCAGAGTATGCTCCTATCCACCGATGAAATACATAACTATTGGGAACGAAAAAAACCTTTACTTTATTTTGTAAGCCCTCTTTTTCTCAGAAATAGAAAGAAGAATAGGAACGAAAAAAAAAAAAAAGAGAAAGAAACCCAATTCCAATAAAAAAATCTTTTTTATCTTTTTCCATATACATATTCATATATATAGAATTTGTATCATAATTCATGAATTAATATGGAATTTTTTTTTTAGTGAAAGTGAAAAAGACGGTTTATTGATATTTCTACAAGAAGTATTTTATTGAAGAATTAAGTTATTACTCAACAAAGAATAATTTTAATTATTTTAAAGAAGGGGTGAGATCAATTCAGAAGTACTTTGTGTTTTTTTTATTTAATTATTAAAATAAGAATTAATTAAATATAAATAATTAAATAAAAAACTAATAATTATAACAGACAGAATTCAATTGGTCTAATTTTGGACCGTCCAATAAAGTTTGACCTTATTCATTCTACAAACATATCAAGATAAAAAAAAAATAAAACTTACCCGGTCCTTAGATTTATTTATGGCCTTCAAGGAGCCGTATGAGGTGAAAATCTCATGTACGGTTCTGTAATAGCGATGGTAACGGTGATGGTATCACCGACTATGATTATCTAACAGTTCAAGTACAATTGATATAGTTGAGGCGCAATCAAAATACGGTTTGGGGGGGTGGAATTTGTGGCGTCAGCCTATAGGGTTTATCATTTTTCTCATCTCTTCCCTAGCAGAATGTGAGAGATTACCTTTTGATTTACCAGAAGCAGAAGAAGAATTAGTAGCAGGTTATCAAACCGAATACTCGGGTATCAAATTCGGTTTATTTTATGTTGCTTCCTATCTAAACCTATTAGTTTCTTCATTATTTGTAACAGTTCTTTACTTGGGAGGTTGGAATATCTCTATTCCGGACATATATGTTTCTGAGTTTTTTGAAATAAATAAAATGGGCGGGGTCTTTGGAGCGACAATTGGTATCTTTATTACATTAGCTAAAACTTATTTGTTCTTGTTCATTCCTATCACAACAAGATGGACTTTGCCGAGGCTAAGAATGGACCAACTATTAAATCTTGGATGGAAATTTCTTTTACCTATCTCGCTCGGTAATCTATTATTAACAACTTCTTTCCAACTCTTTTCGCTGTAAAGGAATATTCTATATTCACAACTTGTCTCAACCAAGAGAAATAAACAAACATAAAATTATTCATATATATATATATTCACAATATGTTTTCTATGGTAACTGGGTTCATGAATTATGGGCAACAAACAGTACGGGCTGCAAGATACATTGGTCAAAGTTTCATGATTACTTTATCCCACACAAATCGTTTACCCGTAACTATTCAATATCCTTATGAAAAATTAATCACCACGGAGCGTTTCCGTGGTCGAATTCATTTTGAATTTGATAAATGTATTGCTTGCGAAGTATGTGTTCGTGTATGTCCTATAGATCTACCCGTTGTTGATTGGAAATTGGAAACGGATATTCGCAAGAAACGATTACTTAATTACAGTATTGATTTCGGAATCTGTATATTTTGTGGAAATTGTGTTGAGTATTGTCCAACAAATTGTTTATCAATGACTGAAGAATATGAACTTTCTACTTATGATCGTCACGAATTAAATTATAATCAAATTGCTTTGGGTCGTTTACCAATGTCAGTAATTGACGATTATACAATTAGAACAATTTTTAATTCGCCTCAAATAAAAAAAAGTAAATCTCTTGATTAAAGAAAAATTTCCAATTACTTTAAAAATACTAAGGTTCGGTTTTGATCTAATTTAAAGAAATTTGAGGTTCTTTCGTTTTGTTTGGTCAATAACTACAAATTCCAAGTATTGATTGGTTGGTAAGAACCAAGTCTTAATTTGGATTTTAAATCTATTAATATTAATTAATATATCTGTATATTATATATTTCGAAATATAAAGTTTCGGATTAGAACTACTCCTTCAGATAAAGAATAAAATTAGCCCAATAATTGTACCTACATTTAGTCACATCCCTTAGAATTTAATTAGGAGTTTCTCAAAAATTAGAAAAAAAAATTCTGGTCAGGTCTCAATAAGGTCATGAAAAACATTTAGATTTATTTATCTCTTATTTTACATATAATGGATTTGCCTGGACCAATACATGATTTTCTTTTAGTCTTTCTGGGATCGGGTCTTATACTAGGAGGTATAGGTGTGGTATTATTTACCAACCCCATTTATTCCGCCTTTTCATTGGGACTGGTTCTTGTTTGTATATCCTTATTCTATATTCTATTAAACTCCTATTTTGTAGCTGCTGCACAACTTCTTATTTACGTAGGAGCTATAAATGTTTTAATTGTATTTGCTGTGATGTTCATGAATGGTTCAGAATATTACAAAGATTTTAATCTTTGGACTGTTGGGGACAGGTTTACTTTGCCTGTTTGTACAAGTATTTTTGTTTTACTAATGGTTACTATTACAGATACGTCATGGTACGGGATTATTTGGACTACAAGATCAAACCAGATTATAGAGCAAGATTTGATAAGTAATAGTCAACAAATTGGAATTCATTTATCAACGGATTTTTTTCTTCCATTTGAATTCATTTCGATAATTCTTTTAGTCGCTTTGATAGGCGCAATTGCCGTAGCGCGCCAGTAAAAAATCTCTAGAATTAGCAACAGTAATCCAAATTCAATTCTGTTCTGTGTTATTACATTTTTTTATCTTCAATTTTAAAATAGGTATTGGTTATGTCTAAAACTTAAAATAAAAATTCTTTTATTTAATCTATTACCAATACAATATATTCCTTTGTTCCGGACTTTATATTCTAGTCAATTGAATCTGTTGAATTGTTGTTCAGTTCATATTGAAATGAATCAAAATTGATAAGGAGTTAGTCAATGATGCTCGAGCATGTACTTGTTTTGAGTGCCTACTTATTTTCTATCGGTATCTATGGATTGATCACGAGCCGAAATATGGTTAGAGCCCTTATGTGTCTTGAACTTATACTGAATGCGGTTAATATAAATTTCGTAACATTTTCTGATTTTTTTGATAGTCGGCAATTAAAAGGAAATGTTTTCTCAATTTTTGTTATAGCTATTGCCGCCGCTGAAGCAGCTATTGGACCGGCTATTGTTTCGTCAATTTATCGTAACAGAAAATCAACTCGTATCAATCAATCGAATTTGTTGAATAAGTAGTATTGTATTAATATTAATCATTGAAATTTGAATATTCATAAATTCAAATTAAATGACCATACATTAAATCTAATCCATGTTTTCGAAAATGTAATAAATCAAAGTATCTTGGCTCTATCGCATGAGTCGATCCAGAAGTAGATTGTTTCAAAATTTCTGATAAATTATTGATTCATCTGGATGTCTAAATATATGAGTCATTTACAAGTTTACTAGATCGAAAATTTCTGACGTTCAAAAATTTATAGATTCAATGTCACATTCAGTAAAGATTTATGATACGTGTATAGGGTGTACTCAATGTGTGCGAGCCTGCCCAACCGATGTATTAGAAATGATACCTTGGGACGGATGTAAAGCTAAGCAAATCGCTTCCGCGCCAAGAACGGAGGACTGTGTTGGTTGTAAGAGATGTGAATCCGCCTGCCCAACGGATTTCTTGAGTGTTCGCGTTTATTTATGGCATGAAACAACTCGAAGTATGGGTCTAGCTTATTAATACGTTCCAGAAAACCCTACTCGAATACATTTGATTTTTTTACTCTTACCGACAAAAACCCGCGCTCAAAATATATTTATTTCGAGCACGGGTTTTTCTGGTCCAAGTTTATTTTGTTTTTACCATGAATAATTTTCCTTGGTTAACGCTAATTGTAGTTTTGCCAATATCCGCGGGTTCCTTAATTTTCTTTCTTCCTCATAGAGGAAATAAGGTAATAAGGTGGTATACTATATGTATATGTATATTGGAACTCCTTCTAACAACCTATGCATTCGGTTATCGTTTCCAATTGGATGATCCGTTAATGCAACTAACGGAGAATTATAAATGGATCAATTTTTTTGATTTTTACTGGAGGTTGGGAATAGATGGAATTTCTATAGGACCCATTTTACTGACAGGATTTATCACAACTTTAGCTACTTTAGCGGCTTGGCCCGTTACTCGAGATTCCCGACTATTTCATTTCCTAATGTTAGCAATGTATAGCGGTCAAATAGGACCATTCTCTTCTCAAGACCTTTTACTTTTTTTCATCATGTGGGAGTTAGAATTAATTCCCGTTTATCTACTTCTATCCATGTGGGGGGGAAAGAAACGTTTGTATTCAGCTACAAAATTTATTTTGTACACTGCCGGAGGTTCCGTTTTTTTATTAATGGGAGTTCTAGGTATTGGTTTATATGGTTCCAATGAACCGACATTAAATTTTGAAACGTCAGCTAATCAATCGTATCCTGTAGCACTAGAAATAATATTCTATATTGGATTTCTTATTGCTTTTGCTGTCAAATCACCGATCATACCCTTACACACATGGTTACCAGACACCCACGGAGAGGCACATTATAGTACTTGTATGCTTTTAGCCGGAATCTTATTAAAAATGGGAGCGTATGGATTGGTTCGGATCAATATGGAATTATTACCCCATGCCCATTCTATATTTTCTCCCTGGTTGATGATAGTAGGCACAATTCAAATAATCTATGCAGCTTCAACATCTCCCGGTCAGCGTAATTTAAAAAAAAGAATAGCCTATTCCTCTGTATCTCATATGGGTTTCATAATTATAGGAATTGGTTCTATAAGCGATACAGGGCTCAATGGGGCCGTTTTACAAATAATTTCTCACGGATTTATTGGCGCTGCGCTTTTTTTCTTGGCCGGAACGAGTTATGATAGAATACGACTTGTTTATCTCGACGAAATGGGCGGAATGGCTATCGCAATTCCAAAAATATTCACGACTTTCAGTATCTTATCAATGGCTTCGCTTGCATTACCGGGCATGAGCGGTTTTGTTGCCGAATTGATAGTTTTTTTTGGAATACTTACTAGCCAAAAATATCTTTTAATGACAAAAGTATTAATTACTTTTGTAATGGCAATTGGAATGATATTAACTCCTATTTATTCATTATCTATGTTACGCCAAATGTTCTATGGATACAAGCTTTTTAATGCCCCAAACTCTTTTTTTTTTGATTCTGGACCGCGAGAGTTATTTGTTTCGATTTCTATCCTTTTACCTGTAATAGGTATTGGTATTTATCCCGATTTCGTTTTCGCATTATCAGTTGACAAGGTCGAAGCTATTATATCGAATTTTTTTTCTAGATAGTTTTTGTGAATAAACCAAAATATAAAATATGATTATTTTAAAAATTGTTCATTGTACAATAAAAGTACAATAAAAAAAGTATTTTTCTGCTCTTAAGTTAAATAAAAAATTGGAATTCTATTATAAACATATAACCAGAGATTTTTGACATTTTGAGAACCATTTGAATCAAGTAATGGAAATGGAATGATTCAAATGGTTCTTGATGGTTTTCATATATATACGTATGCTGTCCTATGCTTCTAGTTGTCAAGTACTTTATTCAATTCAATTAGATAGTAATGTAAATGAACCATAACTATGCAACCCTATTCCTAATAGATTAACTCCAAAATAGCATATCCAAATTATAAAAAAGCCCATTGAGGCCACAATTGCAGAATTTATACTTTCAAAATTTTTATTTGTTCGAATATGTAAATAAATCGCAAATACGGTCCAAGTAATAAATGCCCAAGTCTCTTTTGGATCCCAATTCCAATAGGATCCCCATGCTTCATTAGCCCATACTGCTCCCGAAAGAATACCTATGGTTAAAAGGATAAACCCCAAACTAATAATACGATAACTCCATCGATCCAATTGTTGAATTAATTGATACCTGTAATAATTCTGAGAAGAAATCAAAGAAGTGTTTTGTAAGACATTGTTTCTTTCATTCACGTATTGAATCTCACCAAAGGAAAATAACTCAGTTAATAAATTATTGCTTTTACTAAAAATCCTTATGAATTTTCGAAATGTAATGACTAGAAGAGCTAGTGATAATAATGATCCACACAAAAGAGCTGCATAGCCCAATACCATCATACTTACGTGCATCATTAACCAATGGGATTGGAGAGCAGGTACTAATATTGCGGATTGATGCATTTCAGTTAAAAGACCCGAAGTAGCGAAACCCTGAGTAAAAATAGCACTTGGCGCGGTTATTGCGCTTAAATGTTTTTTTTGTTTTTTAAAATACGGAATCATATGAATAATGGAAAAACCCCACGAAAGAAAAATTAATGATTCATATAAATCGCTTAATGGTAAATGCCCAAAATAAATCCAACGAGTAACTAACAATCCTGTTATGCAGAAAAAAGTAGCTATCATCCCCTTTTCTGATGAATCATATAGTCCTACGATTTCATCGACTAATAAAGTTATCAAATGAATTGTAATTACAATTGAAATGATTGAAAAGGATATATGAGTTAATATACGCTCTAAAGTTGAAAATATCATAAAAATTATTAAAAACGGGGGGCCTCAATTATAGTAATTGAAATCGGGAATTGAATTCATTATAGGGCTTACTCTTTTAGAAAAAGCCATGCCGCCACTCGGACTCGAACCGAGATGCTCTAGCACTGCTTCCTAAGAGCAGCGTGTCTACCGATTTCACCATAGCGGCTTATTCGAAATCATAATAACCTATTTTTATTCAATCGTCGAGATTGAGGCGGTTAATTCAATATTTTTTTAGGAAACATTCAAATTGATAACTAAAAGTTTGTTTCAAATCGTTTTGTTTATTATTTATTTAATATTTTCATTTTAGGGTATACGTTTTTTTTATTTAATTAACAACGGAACGGGATTTTTCATTTCGAAGTTTATTACTTTACGGTCTTCTGAAAATAAAACGGAACGTTTGTAACTAGATAATTTTGACTTCAATCCATGGATAGAACTAAAAAAAAATGAGAATTATCGAGTCAAGTCGATGGGGAAGGTGAGAATCCCCATCTTGAAAATGATAAAGCATACCAAAAACAAAGGTGAAACCTTGTGCTTGCATTTATTCTTTTTTCAAACAAAAGAATACCATTCATTTTGTAAATTCAGTAGACAACCGAATTCTTATTTCTACTGAATTTACAAAATGAATTTAATATTTTTATTGATCAGGTTAAAACATTAGAGAAGGAAAATCCATTTTTTTTTATTAAGTAATTTAGATTATTTTACTATTATTTATAGTATTTTGATAACTTTTAAAGTTATAGAAAAAAACTTATAAATAAATTATAACAAAAATAAGACTCTTTTTCGAATTAGACCAATCTGTATTATTTAGTCTATTGGTTTTTTATTTATTTGTCACATAAAAAAAACTTTTTGAGCTACCGGTAGAAAGAGATTTAGCTAATGAAAAAGCTTTCAATGCTGCCCAATACCCCTTCCTTTTCCAACTATTTTTACGAATACGTTTTTTTGAACTAGAGGTACGCTTTTTTGGAACTGCCATTAAAAAATGATAATAGGTTCGGCGGTTGGATGTGAAAGACATCTATTGTTCAAAATAAATTGTTCTTTACTATAATCTCTATCTAGTTATTCTCTAAATTACACTCCCAAGGTCTATGGAAAAATCTTCTAAAATATTACTAAGAACAATAAGATAAGAACAATAAGATCTACTATGCCAAATAGAATAAATTGAAGTTGATAAAATCAAAAAAATACAAACAAAGGGGTTGCGTGTTTGCTTTCTTTTTTTGTCATGTTACATTCTTACATGTAATAAAATAGTTTAAAAACCCAATACCTCTCCTAACAAAACTTTAATAACTTTTCTTTTTCTATTATATTAATTAAATTGGTCAAGTTCGAAGAAAAAGTACACTTAATTTTCAAACTCGAATGAGCCTAGTAGTTAATCAATTAAAATATAAAAAATACTTTCTAAAAGCCGTTTTATTGGCCCCTCCGTTTTTATTTTACATAAAAAAAGTGTGGGATAGCATTTCCTACAAATAGCTTTTATTGTAATTGTAATGGAAGACAATCAATTAGTTCTAAAATGAATTTGTTAATGATTGGGAATAAAATAACCCAAACAAACTGCAATAAATACTTTTTGTTTTATTTTATGGGAAATAGGTTTTATGGGTCAAGTTATGGTTCCTATGATTCGTATAAAATACTGTTTTTGCTGTCATTATTTATCCTTGCTCTATAGATATAAAAAAACTATTTTAATACGTAATAATTTAATACGTAATAATTAGACCGAAAATTCCATTTTTCGTTTTTATCTTCATAAAATTTTACTTAAAAATTTAAATTTCATATTAACAATTCAATTCAATATTAATAATAAACAAAGTACGTATTTCTTTTTCACTCGTAACTTGTTCATATCATTTGACTAACCCTAACTCTTCATCTTTGTTTGAAATAGTTGAAGTAGTTTGGAAAGATTCCGAATAATTAAGGCTGAAAAATTAGAAAATTATATATTAAGTTTTATTTTCTTAATTTTTATTATTATTTTATTATTATTAATCGATCGCTTTCAAAAGAAAAAAATAAGAACCAGTGAATCAGAAACAATTAATTAAGATAATTTTTTTTTTTTTTTATGGAATATACATATCAATATTCATGGATCATACCGTTCATTCCACTTCCAGTTCCTATGTTAATAGGAGCAGGACTTATACTTTTTCCAACGGCAACCAAAAATCTTCGCCGTATGTGGGCTTTTCCGAGTGTTTTATTATTAAGTATAGTTATGCTTTTTTCAGCCCATTTTTTTATTCAGCAACTAAATAACAATTCTACCTATCAATCTGTATGGTCTTGGACCATCAATAATGGTTTTTCTTTAGAGTTTGGCTACTTGGTTGATCCACTTACTTCTATTATGTTAATATTAATCACAAGTGTTGGCATTATGGTTCTTATTTATAGTGACAATTATATGTCTCATGATGGGGGATATGTGAGATTTTTTGCTTATATGAGTTTTTTCAATACTTCAATGCTGGGATTAGTTACTAGTTCTAATTTAATACAAATTTATATTTTTTGGGAATTAGTTGGAATGTGTTCTTATCTATTAATAGGTTTTTGGTTCACCCGACCCAGTGCGGCGAATGCTTGTCAAAAAGCGTTTGTAACTAATCGTGTTGGGGATTTGGGGTTATTATTAGGAATTTTAGGTTTTTATTGGATAACAGGTAGTTTTGAATTTCGGGATTTGTTTGAAATATTCAAAAACTTGGTTTATAATAATGAAGTTAATCCTTTATTTGTTACTTTATGTGCCTTCCTATTATTTTCCGGCGCAGTTGCTAAATCTGCCCAATTTCCCCTTCATGTCTGGTTACCTGATGCCATGGAAGGGCCTACCCCTATTTCGGCTCTTATCCATGCTGCTACCATGGTAGCAGCAGGAATTTTTCTTGTAGCTCGTC